ATGAACTGTCTTGCCCGTGTCATCAAGAGCTACAGCTATCTCTCTCGAAGGTGTCTTAGCTCCACCGATAGGAACTGCCCACCTATCCAGGTAACCTCACCCGTGAACCACGAACTACACTTACAGACAACCTAAGAAGAAACGGAGTATCACCCTTTCATAAGCATAAGAAGCAAAAACTAGAAGAATAAACAAGAGATAACGCGCATACAAAGAGGATTCTTAACCGTTCGCAAAGAGAAGATAGTTGTTTTAGGCAAGGAAAAAAGCCAACCATAGCAGAACGCAATCAAAGCTTTCGTCCTTGGCCGCTCCTTCAACTGATTTCATTCATTCATAAACTCGCTTGAACGTGCCATCAAGAGCTCCAGCTGCAAGAGGATAGGATCTTTAGGCTGGGCACGAAAGCTGCATTGATTTGACTTCTTTGCTTCTGCTATTGAAGCGAAAAACCCCAAGAAAACTTTATCAATTCTCATTCTTCTTTGGCGACAAGGAAGGCTACCCCTGGGTAAAAGTACTAATCCGTCTATCTACTTACTACCTAACTAAGAGAATGGTATTTACTGAGAGAAGTAGTACGAGGAGCTAGATTGTTGCTGTCTTCTTTTTGGCAGTGGGATAGGGAAACTGTGAGGACTGAACTTTCACTTTCTTACTTGAACTCATAGCTCTTTCTCTTTTTCTCTTTTGAGAGCTGTATGTAACTACAGTTCTTTATGGGCTGGGGAAATCTCCTAAATTACAAGAGAGGAAGATAGAGTTAGCATTGATTGGGAAGGAAGGAACTAGTAATCCATTTAAGAGGACTTTACCCTAGAAAAAGTCAAAGGGAGGGAAGGAACTTACTTTTTCTAACTCGGAATGAATTGGAAGTGCGAGATGCACTAATCGGAAAGAGACTCTCTCTTGACCTGACTTTCCCTATTGGCTTTGACTGCGGTAAGTAATTCACTCAAACCGATTCCATTTATGGAGGGTGGGAAAACGATTTCTTTTATCAGGATTAAAGGCTTAGCCGCCTGACTCACTCCGGATAGAAAGATTGAGGGGGTCAGACACGGCGGAGACTTTCATTGAATATGGGATTGAGACTACGACTGGAATGGAATTGCTCCGTTGATAGATCCAGATTCGCATCCGCCCATCTAAGAGATTTCTTCGTGCCGGGTCGTGAGCTATGTGGAGCGATAAAAAAAATGGGATCTATTGGGCTTTCACCTGCACTGCCTTCGCCTAGGACATTAGAAAGGGCGAGAAAGGGCTTGCTGCTGGTTCGGAACTCCCCTATCTATTTGAATTGATTTACAGCGCCTATTTTCAAGCTTATAAAAGGAATTGCTTCTATTAACTTTAAAGAGTGTCTCTCCTGTCCGGCTCGATATGAACAAGGTAGGCTGGTAGGTGGGTAGGCTTCTATCCGACTAGTAGGGCATGCAGTTCTCCCCTTAGCCTTAGGGCAGGCACGAAATCAATTAACAGCTTATAAAGAAAAGAGGACGACTTAAGACAGCAAGAACGGCCAAAAGAAGTAAGTCACTTGCAAGCCCAGGAAGAATGAAAAGAAATCGATGAATGTGTCCCGACCAAGCAACGAAGAAGCGCTAGCAGATGAGATTGGACCTATATAGACTAGGAAACACAGGGAAAGAAAGTCTTGGGGGTCCCCAAAACAGAGTGAGAACTAGCCCTTTGAGGAGCTCTCTAAGCTGTCTAACTCTCTATTACCATATGCAGAGGGAAACCAGGTTCAATAGCCGGATAGAGTAAGAAAACAACTAAATAGAAATGAGTACTTGCTACGGGTGAAGGAGTAAAGAGTTTCAAGAAAAAATATCCTTAATGCGACTGCGGGAAGGCTGTTCCTGCTACATTTCGCTGGGGAAGAAAGAAGGAATTGAGTCCTTTCACATTATCACGGAAAAAGGGGATTGCCTATTAGTCAATTGTGACTGGAAAAAGACCCGGAACCCCATACCCTCTCATTCACTTAAGGCCGAGGAGCGTAGATTCATCTTACTTTTTATAAATGGAAAAAGAGACATAAGTCACGCATTCGAGCAAGAGCCTTTGCCTTTCTTCGCTATGTAAATAGAGGGCCGGAGGAAGAAGTGCCAGAACCTCAACAAAAGAATTAAGGTGATAGAGTCTTACAGGAGACGCTAGGCTTCGGAATTGAATGGAATGATTCCTCTCCCTTGGTTGCCTTCACTGCCCGTGAATCCCTTCTCTTTTTCTATTCCAGTAGTCTTATGCGGTCTGGTCTGTCCATTAGTTGCTTAACTCATAGTAGTTAGGAGGTTGTTGTCCTAATGAGTGTAGCGGAGTGCTCCCTATCCTATTACTCATCTATAGGGCTATCACCCTAGCTTTCCCTGTCTCTGCCTTTCTTTCCTAGTCCTGAGTTTTTCTTCTTGACTATTGCTTGGGATTGGGTTTGACACTATTCAATACTAAATATCTACTCGTGGAGGGAGGGGAGGCAATAGATTCATCTTAG